TTTTTTTGAAACTCCCCTACCCCATAGAGATATTGAATAGAAAGGTATTTTTTGTTTGCCACTATAATTTTGAAAATATACATTTAAATGGCCCTCAAAAGTAAGTAAATATATCCGAAACATATAAAATGCGGTTAATCCGGCAGTAACCCAGGCTATTATTGCGAAAACAGTCGAATACAACCAAGTATCATTAAGAATTTCATCTTTGGACCAAAAACAAGCCAAAGGCGGAATACCACACAGAGAGAGTGTACCTAATAAAAAAGCATTTTTGGTAATTGGTACATGTTTTCTTAAACCTCCCATAAGAATCATATTCTGACTTTTATAGGGAGAATAGCCAACAATCCCTTCCATTGAATGAATAACGGATCCGGATCCTAAAAATAACAATGCTTTGGAATAGGCATGAGTAATCAAATGAAATAAAGCACTTCGATAAGACCCCATACCAAGAGCTAACATCATATAACCCAATTGAGACATTGTAGAATAAGCTAAACCTCTCTTAATGTCTTTTTGAGCAAGAGCTAAAGTAGCTCCTAATAACACAGTTATTATGGCTATCAACGAAATTAAATTCATTATGGAAGGTAGAACTATGAAAAGAGGAAGAAGCCGAGCTACAAGAAAAATTCCTGCCGCTACCATAGTAGCAGCGTGTATAAGGGCGGAAATCGGAGTAGGCCCTTCCATAGCATCAGGCAACCATACATGAAGGGGAAATTGTGCAGATTTAGCAACGGCACCAGCAAATAACAGACCAGCACACAAAGTAACAAATAAGAAATTGACCTCGTTATTAGAAATTAAGTCATTGAATATTTCGAATAAATCCTGAAATTCGAAACTACCCGTTATCCAATAAAAACCTAAAATTCCTAATAATAAACCAAAATCCCCTACACGATTTGTTACAAAAGCTTTTTGGCAAGCATTTGCTGCAAGAGGTCGTGTGAACCAAAATCCTATTAATAAATAGGAACACATTCCGACCAATTCCCAAAAAATATAAATTTGTATCAAATTAGAACTCGTAACTAATCCTAACATGGAAGTACTGAAAAAACTCATATAAGCAAAAAATCTCAAATATCCTTGATCATGAGACATATAATTATCACTATAAATAAGAACCAAAATTCCAACGGTAGTGATTAACATTGACATAATAGAAGTAAGTGGATCTATCAAATAGCCGAATTCTAAAGAAAAATCGTTAGTAATGACCCAAGACCATACATATTGATAGCTATAATTGCTATTTATTTGCTGAATAGACAGATTCATTGAAAAAATCATGACTATACTTAACAATAAAACACTATGAAAAGACCACATGCGACGAAACCTTTTTGTTGCCGTCGGAAAAAGAAGAAGCCCCACCCCTAGTAATATAGGAACGGAAAGTGGGATGAAGGGTATGAGCCACCCGTATTGATATGTCTGTTGCATAAAAAGCTTTTGAATTTCCTAATTTATTGTTTCTAATTGACTGGATCTTACCTCTTTGAAAGGAGTCAAAAACGGCAAGCTATGAACTAAATTAAACTAATTTAAATAGAAATTTATAAGCCTTTCCTCTTACTTTACTTATACTTAACTTATACTTATTTACTTATTCTTAACTTTCTTTATTTATTTTTTTTTTAATTATAAATACTTCAAATATTCAAATCAAATCAAGAAGTTAGATTTGGGCAAATGATATAAATGATATAAAACAGGAGTAATTCCTTATTTTTTTCCAATTTAAAAATTAAACCTGCCCCGTTTAACCGGTTAATAGAAAATAAAATGAAAATGGAAGGTTGGATTCTTTTTTTTTTTTTATTAAGATTTCATTTGATTCCTATGGTGCAACAGATTCTATAGATATAGCCTTTAATGAGAAAGAATATCAAATAGAGATAGTAATCAATCGAATGAATAAAAACTATTTTACAGCGATTCTATGGAATAAAAAAAATCACATATCTTCGTCTTTCTCTATTTAGCTATTTATAGTATTTAGAGTACGCGAAATATTTTTTTAAAAATGCGATTTTCATATATCTTCCCCCCTAGCTTTTTTTTCCGAAAAGAATATTAATTCAAGAATAAGAATAAATAGAATAAAAAAATAAAATAAAGAAGGATTTGGTTTGACCAATAGATGTCTTTCACATCCAACTAAAACAATAAGTAATCCTTTTTATCTTAAATGGCCGTTCCAAAAAAACGCATTTCTACATCAAAAAGGCGTATTCGGAAAAATATTTGGAAAGGGAAGGGATATTGGAAAGCATTAAAAGCTTTTTCGTTAGGGAAATCTCTTTCTACAGGAAATTCAAAAAGTTTTTTTGTGCAACAAAAAAATTAACAAATTAAGTAAATTAAGTATAAGTAATAGTAATTCAAAATTTCAATAATCTGAATGAACTCGAAAAATGAAATTAACTCTTTTCCCATTTGCTACAAAATTTTGAATTTCCTATTGAGTTAAACTAATCAATATGAAATAGCACTAAATTCCCTCTTTTATATTTAAAAAAAATTATAAAAAATATAAATTTAGCTTTTTTTTACTGAATTATAAAAACATAAGAGTTTCCTTGTTTTTGTTGACAAACCCATAAATACAAGATAAAAGGAGGTTTATCCTTCTTTTTTTTTTTTTAGTAGATTTTCTCATTTACAAGATGGGGAGAGGGTTTTTCCCCATCGAACTATTTGTTTGTTAGAGTTACGATAAAAAATTTGATATTTTTCTCCCCCTTTCTCTATCTATAAAAAGGGGGAGAATTTTTTTATTTGAATTTCATTTTTATTGAAAGTAATAGATTCAATTTAACCTTACTTAACCTTTTTTATATATTTCTATGAATTATTATATAGAATATAGAATGGTATAGAATATAGAATGGTATAGAATATAGAATGGTAAATTTCTGAAATTCAAAAAATGAAAAAAGAAAAAGTTCATTAAAAAATGAAAACAAAAACTATTTTTGGGGTAGAACTTTCTCTTTCTAGTTACAAGAGTTCAGTTCTAAGAGAACAGAAAATACCCGGACCCTAAACAAAAACAAAAATAACGAACTTTCTAATCCCTATTATTATTTTGTATTATTTTTAATTTTCATTTTTTCTGAAAAATAAAAAAAAATATTGCACTGAATTGGCTTCTTCAATCTCGACGATTGTTTATTTATAAGCTATTATAAGTTCAAGACAGGCCGCTATGGTGAAATTGGTAGACACGCTGCTCTTAGGAAGCAGTGCTAAAGCATCTCGGTTCGAGTCCGAGTGGCGGCATGTCATCTTCTAAAAAAGCGAAATAGATCCTATAATTAATTCAACTCCCAATTTCCATTTAAGAGACTCTTCTTTTTTTATTTTTATGATATTTTCAACCTTAGAACATATATTAACTCATATTTCCCTTTCTATTGTTTCAATCGTAATTACAATTCGTTTAATAACCTTTTGCGTAGATGAAATCGTACAATTGTATGATTCATCCGAAAGGGGTCTGATAGTTAGTTTTTCCTGTATAACAGGATTATTAGTTACACGTTGGATTTATTCGGGTCATTTTCCACTAAGTGATTTATATGAATCATTAATCTTCCTTTCGTGGTGTTTCTCCCTTATTCATATAGTTCCGTATTTCAAAAAAAATAAAAATTTATTAAGCACAATAACCGGTTCAAGTGCTATTTTTACCCAGGGCTTTGCTACTTCCGGACTTTTAACTCAAATACACCAATCTTCAATATTAGTACCCGCTCTTCAATCCGAGTGGTTATTAATGCATGTAACTATGATGATATTGGGCTATGCGTCCCTTTTATGTGGATCATTATTATCAGTAGCACTTGTAGTCATTACATTTCGAAAAAACCGAAAGATTCTTTGTAAAAGTACTCTTTTAATAAAAGAGTCGTTTTTCGTTGGTGAAATTGAATACATGAATAAGCGAAGCAATCTTTTACAAACTACTTCTTTTTTTTCGGGTAAGAATTATTACAGATCTCAATTAATTCAGCAATTGGATTATTGGAGTTATCGTATTATTAGTCTAGGATTTTTTTTTTTAACCATAGGTATTCTGTCAGGAGCAGTATGGGCTAATGAAGCTTGGGGATCCTATTGGAATTGGGATCCAAAAGAAACTTGGGCATTTATTACTTGGATCGTATTCGCGATTTATTTACATACTCGAGCAAATATAAACCCGAAAGGTGCAAATTCGGCAATTGTAGCGTCTATAGGCTTTCTTATAATTTGGATATGCTATTTTGGGGTTAATCTATTAGGACTAGGACTACATAGTTATGGTTCGTTTACATTAACATCTAATTGAATTCACGAAAGTATCTTACGAACACTACACATTCACATTATAGTACATATAAAAAAATTTTACGTGAGTGGGCACGAACCATGCGAATCAAATATTGTATTTGATTCGCATGGTTCGTGCCTATATCCTATATTGGGTTCAAATTATTTTTTTTTTAGCTATAAATTTTAGCAATTTGCGAGAAGGAAAAGTTATCTTTTTTCATTCTACAACTTTTTCATTGTAAAGTGAAAGGTTTTAAAATCATGAATAGCAAAAAACTATTTAGAAAAAGAATTAGATAGTATAACTTCAACCTTGTCAACCGATAGTGAAAGAACGAGATCCGGGTACAAACCAATACCCAGTACCGGTAAAAAGAGGGAAATCGAAAGAAATAACTCTCGGGGTCCAGAATCAAAAAAATAAGAGTTTGGAACGTTAAAAAGCTTATATCCATAAAACATCTGACGTGACATAGATAATGAATAAATAGGAGTTAATATCATTCCAATTGCCATGACAAAAGTAATTAGTATTTTTGGGATTAAAAAAAATTTGTGACTCGTAATTATTCCAAAAAATACTATCAATTCAGCAACAAAGCCACTCATACCCGGTAATGCAAGGGAAGCCATCGCAAAGCTACTAAACATGGTGAATATTTTTGGCATTGTGATAGCTATTCCGCCCATTTCATCAAGATAAAGAAGGCGTGTTCTATCATAAGTTGTCCCTGCCAAGAAAAAAAGTGCAGCACCAATAAATCCATGAGAGATTATTTGTAAAAGAGCTCCGTTGAGTCCTGTATCAGTTATAGAACCAATTCCGATAATTAGGAAACCCATATGAGATACAGAAGAATAGGCTATTCTTTTTTTTAAATTCCGTTGACCAAGGGATGTTGAAGCTGCATAAATTATTTGGATTGCGCCTACTATCACTAACCAAGGGGAAAATAGATAATGGGCATGAGATAATAATTCTATATTGATACGAGCCAGTCCATACGCTCCCATTTTTAATAAGATTCCAGCTAGAAGCATACAAGTACTGTAATGTGCTTCTCCGTGGGTATCTGGTAACCACGTATGTAGGGGTATAATCGGCGATTTGACAGCAAAAGCAATCAAAAATCCAATATAAAATATTATTTCTAAGACCACAGGATACGGCTGATTAGCTGATGTTTCAAAATTTAATGTTGGTTGATTAGAACCATATAAACCTATACCCAGCACTCCCATTAGGAGAAAAATGGAGCCCCCTGCTGTGTACAAAATAAATTTTGTAGCCGAGTACAGACGTTTCTTTCCCCCCCACATGGATAGAAGTAGATAAACGGGAATTAATTCTAACTCCCACATGATAAAAAAAAGTAAAAGGTTGCGAGAAGAAAATAATCCTATTTGACCGCTGTACATTGCTAACATCAGGAAATGAAATAATCTAGAATCTCGAGTAACAGGCCAAGCCGATAAAGTAGCTAAGGTGGTGATGAATCCTGTTAGTAAAATGGGTCCTATAGAAAGTCCATCTATTCCCAATCTCCAATGGAAATCAAAAAGGGGGATCCATTTATAATCCTCCAATAGTTGAATTAATGGATCGTCCGGTTGGAAATGATAACAGAATGTATACACCGTTAGAAGGAGTTCTAAAATACAGATACATATTGTATACCAACGAACGACCCTATTTCCCCTATGGGGGAGAAAGAAAATTAAGGAACCCGCAGATATTGGAAAAACTACAATTATTGTTAACCAAGGAAAAAAATTCGTGGTAAAAACAAGATGCGCTTGGACCAGAAAGACCCGTGCTCTAAAATAAAAATATCTTGAGCACGGGTCTTGTCGGTAAAAAAAAAAAAAGAAAATGGATTCAAGTAGAGTTTATTGGAACGTATCAATAAGCTAGTCAATAAGCTAGACCCATACTGCGAGTTGTTTCAGCCCCTAAATAAACCCGAACACTCAAGAAATCCGTTGGACAGGCGGATTCACATCTTTTACAACCAACGCAGTCTTCCGTTCTTGGAGCCGAAGCAATTTGTTTAGCTTTACAGCCGTCCCAAGGTATCATTTCTAATACATCGGTGGGGCAGGCTCGGACACATTGAGTACATCCTATACATGTATCATAAATCTTTACTGAATGTGACATTGGATCTATACATTTTTAAACGTTATAAATTTTCGACCTAGTAAGCTTCTAAACAAATCCTATATTTAGATACCAGGTAAATCAACAAGTTATCAGAATTTTTCTAATCAACTTACTTCTGGACTGCTTTATTATAAAAGAAAGGGCCAAAATACTTTGATTTCTTCTGTTTATGTTTCCTTTGCAGAGAAGATTATACCTTAATTTTTAATTTCTTTACGAATATTCGAATTCTTATGATTAATACTACTTATTCAACAAATTCGATTGGTTAATACGAGTTGATTTTCGATTACGATAAATTGATGAAACAATAGCCAGCCCTATGGCTGCTTCAGCGGCTGCAATGGCTATAACAAAAATTGAGAAAATATCTCCCCTTAATTGACGATTATCAAAAAAATCGGAAAATGTTACAAAATTTATATTAACTGCATTCAATATAAGTTCAAGACACATAAGGGCTCTAACCATATTTCGACTTGTGATCAATCCATAGATACCCATAGAAAATAAATAGGCACTCAAAACAAGTACATGTTCGAGCATCATTAAGCAACTCCTTAGCAATCTCATTCATTTCAATCTAAATAACAATTCAATTGATTTGATTGAATCAAATATAACAAGCATGTAATATTTTAATTGCTGATTTTTTATTGACGAGCTACAGCAATTGCACCTATTAAAGCAACTAAAAGAATTATTGAAATGAGTTCAAATGGAAGAAAAAAATCCGTTGATAAATGAATTCCAATTTGTTGACTATTGCTTATCAAATCTTGTTCTAGAACCTGGTTTGATCTTGTAGTCCAAATAATCCCGTACCATGACGTATCTGGAATAGTAGTAATTAGTGAAATAAAAAGACTTGTACAAACCACCGAAGTAACCCCATCCCCAACAGTCCAGAGGCGAGAATCTTTGTAATATTCTGAATCACTCATGAACATCACAGCAAAAAGAATTAAAACATTTACAGCCCCTACGTAAATAAGTAGTTGCGCGGCAGCTACAAAATACGAACTCAATAGAATATAGAATAAGGATATACAAACAAGAACCAATCCTAACGAAAAGGCAGAATAAATTGGATTGGGAAGTAATACTACTCCTAGACTTCCTAAGATCAGACCCGATCCCAGAAAGACTAAAAGAAAATCATGCATTGGCCCGGGTAAATCCATAAAAAAAAAAATCGAAATATTTCATGATTTTATTGACCTGACCAGGAAAAAAGAAGTAACTCCCTTTTTTTATCTTTCTGATACTTCTTAACTTAAACTTAATTAAATAAATGAAATTTAAACAGGTGCGGGCAGGTTGATATATATAGTATTATTAGCCCTAATCATTCAATATCTGGAAAAAAGTTTGAAAAAATATATATATATTACTCTAATATAAATATTTCTATAAATATAGAAATACATTTTGAATCAAAATGAAATGACAAGTTTAAACTATTTTGGAAAAGTCTTATTTTCTAGATCCAACCTAAACCTTAATTTCATTTATTTAAAATTCATTTCAGCTATTTAAAATAGATTTTATTATTAATATTATTAATTAACTATTATTGATTAAATAATAAATTAATAATTAATAAATAATGCATTTTTAAATTGAATTGTTAATTGGGGATTTTTTTGAATTGAGAGGTTTAAGTTTAACTATTTTATATTTGATTTATATTGGAAGCGAATTCGAAATTGTGCGAATTGTGTAATCATCAATTACTGACGTTGGTAACCGACCCAAAGCAATTTGATTATAATTCAATTCGTGACGATCATAACTCGAAAGTTCATATTCTTCAGTCATTGATAAACAATTTGTTGGACAATACTCAACGCAATTACCACAAAATATACAGATTCCAAAATCAATACTGTAATTAAACAATCGTTTCTTTCGAATATCACTTTCCAATTTCCAATCTACAACGGGCAGATCTATAGGACATACACGAACGCATACTTCACAAGCAATGCATTTATCAAATTCAAAGTGAATTCGGCCCCGGAAACGTTCCGACGTGATTAGTTTTTCGTAGGGATATTGAATAGTTATAGGTAAACGATTCGCGTGAGACAGGGTAATCGCGAAACCTTGACCGATGTATCTGGCAGCTCGTATTGTTTGTTGACCATAATTTGTGAATTCAGTTAGCATAGGGAACATATCGTGAATGTGTATAAAGAATAAAATGGTAGACTTGTTTCTTTCTCTTGTTTGAGATAAGTGGTGAATATAGAATATTGTAATTGTTTACAGTGAAAGAAGTTGGGACGAAGTTGTTAATAATAGATTACCTAGAGAAATAGGTAAAAGAAATTTCCATCCAAGATTTAATAGTTGGTCTATTCTCAACCTTGGTAAAGTCCATCTTGTTGCAATAGGAATGAACAAGAACAAATAAGTTTTAGCTAATGTAATAAAGATGCTGATTATTGTTCCAAAAACTTTACCTACTTTATTTATATTTATGTCAAAAATTTTAGGACCGAATAGGTATGGAATAGAAAGATTCCAACCTCCTAAGTAAAGAACTGTTACAAATAACGAGGAAACTAGTAGATTCAGATATGAAGCAACGTAAAATAAACCAAATTTGATACCTGAATATTCGGTTTGATAACCTGCTACTAATTCTTCTTCTGCTTCGGGTAAATCAAAAGGTAATCTCTCACACTCAGCTAGAGAAGAAATTAGAAAAATGAGAAACCCTATAGGTTGACGCCACAAATTCCACCCCCAAAAGCCGTATTTTGACTGCGCTTCAACTATATCAACTGTACTTGAACTGTTAGATAATCATAGTCGATTAGAACATCGCTGTTCTTACCACTATTACAGAACCGTACGTGAGATTTTCACCTCATACGGCTCCTCAAGGGTCACAAATAAATCTAAGGACATTTAATTATTATGTATCTTTATCTTGATATTTTTTTTTGTAGGATAGAGTCAAAACTTATCCCAAGTTCCCCAAATTAGACCAACGGAATTCTGTTTGCTATATTTTTTATTTAAAATATATATTAAAAAAAAGGTGCTTCTGAATTAATCTCATCTTTTCGTTTTAGGAATGTCATTTTTTTTTGTTAATCAATAACTTAATCCTTGAATAAAAACCTTTTTGTAACAACATCATATAGGTATTTCAACCTATTTTTTTCAATTACGAAAAAGAATTCAAGATTCCATTAATTTATGAATCATGCCAAGAGTTCTCTCTTTCTAACTAACGAAAAGATAGAAGAAAAGGATTTATATTTATTTAATTATTTTATTCTATTTTATTTCGTTATTTTTTTATTCTATTTTATTTCGTTCCTATTCTCCTTTCTCATAAAAGGGATTTTACTCAAATAAAAGATTACTTCGTTCTTGATAGTTATTTACTTACTTGGTGGATAGGAACATACTCTAGGTCGGAATCGTGGGTAGTACTTCTTGATCGTTTCTACTAACTTAAAGTCCCAATTCAAATTCCGGTTATGGGCAGAAATATCCTCTTAAATTATTTAGAGAATATACATTACTAATCCTTTGTGTATTTTTGTCTTTCTAACCATCCACTCAATTTTGTTCAACCTCCCGTTTAAACCCGCTTCAAGCGATGATAACTAAGCAACCAATCTTGGGGCAACCGGCCTCTCCTGCTTTTATTTAGTTTTAATTAATAATTAATTCTTGTACATAGGAAATGAGACTTAATCTTTTTACTGCAAATTTGCAAGCCGTTTTCTTTCACTCATATAACTATCTGCTTTAGTTCATCAACCCAAACGATGCCTAAAAAAGATGAAAAAATTTATTTAACCTTAACCCTCTTCTCAGAAATTAGAAACAAAAGAACTAGGAACAATTTAGTATTTCACCTAATTAGACGACACCGAATCACACGTAGAGATATTGATAATACACATAAAGTTAATGGTATTTCATAACTAATTGATTGAGCAGCAGCGCGTAAACCACCTAAAAAGGAATATTTATTATTTGATCCATATCCCGACATAAGAAGTCCAACGGGAGCAATACTTGAAATAGCGATCCATAAAAAAACACCGATACCAAGATCGGCTAGAATAAGGTGGTATCCAAAAGGAATTACTGAATAACTTAGTAAAATCGATATCACTGCGACGGATGGTCCGATACTAAATAAACGACCATCTCCTCTAGATGGAAGAAGGTTCTCTTTGAAAAGTAGTTTTGTACCATCTGCTAGAGCTTGAAGAATTCCTAAGGGACCAGCGTATTCAGGTCCAATACGTTGTTGTATCCCTGCAGATATTTCTCTTTCTAACCAAACAATTACGAGTACACCTATTGTGATTCCTAATACAAGAGTAAAAATCGGGACAAGTAGCCATATAATCCCATAGGCCTCTTTTAAGGATTCTAATCTGGAAAACGAATTGATAGCTTGTATTTCGGTTGTATCCATTATCATTTTTAACGATCAACTTCTCCCATAATGATATCTATGCTACCTAATATCGTCATAATATCAGCCAATTTCATTCTTTTAACTAACTGAGGAAGAATTTGCAAATTGATAAAACCCGGCGGGCGAATTTTCCATCTCCAAGGAAAAACACTCAGATCTCCTATCAGAAAAATTCCCAATTCCCCCTTTGGGGCTTCAACTCTCACATAAAGTTCTTGTTTCGCCAATTCAAAGGTTGGAGAAGGTTTTTTACTAATAAATCGATAGTCAAAATCATTCCATTCGGAATCTTTTACTCTATCAAAACGTCGTATTTCTAAATTCTCGTAGGGCCCTCCTGGAATTCCTTCCAGAGCCTGCTGTATAATTTTTATGGATTCTGTCATTTCACCGATTCGTACTAAATAACGAGCTAACGAATCTCCCTCCTTTTGCCATTGAACTTCCCAATCAAATTCATCGTAACACTCATAATGATCAACCTTACGAAGGTCCCATTGGATTCCGGACGCCCGTAGCATTGGGCCCGATAAACCCCAATTTAGTGCTTCTTCTCCGCGAATAACGCCCACGCCTTCAACCCGTTCTAAAAAAATAGGATTCCGTGTAATAAGCTTTTTATATTCAGCAACCCCCGTTAAAAAGTAATCACAAAAATCCAAACATTTATCTATCCAGCCATAAGGTAGATCAGCAGCTATTCCTCCGATACGAAAATAATTATGCATCATTCGCATACCAGTAGCTGCTTCGAATAAGTCATATATCAATTCCCTTTCTCGAAAAATATAGAAGAAGGGGGTCTGTGCACCAATATCTGCCATAAAAGGGCCAAGCCATAACAAATGGGACGCTATACGACTCAACTCCAACATAATGACTCTGATATAACTAGCTCTTTTAGGTACTTGAATATTTCCTAATAGTTCGGGCCCATTTACAGTTATTGCTTCCGTGAACATAGTAGCTAAATAATCCCAACGTGTTACATAGGGCAAATATTGGATAATTGTTCGATTTTCCGCAATTTTCTCCATCCCCCTGTGTAAATAACCTAATATAGGCTCACAGTCAATAACATCTTCACCATCTAGAGTAACGATGAGTCGAAGAACACCATGCATTGATGGGTGGTGAGGCCCCATATTGACTACCATAAGGTCTTTTCTTGTAGCTGGTACAGTCATAAGTTTTTTACCCATTCATTTTTCCATGAATTGCTGAAAGTGAAAAGAAGTTTATCCAAATACCAAATAAAAAAAAAGGAAAAAGTACTTAAAATGATTCTTCCAATTAACGAGTTTTTGCCTCTCGAATACTCAACTGACCAATTAATTCTTTATAACGTGCTCTATTTTTTTTTGCCAAATAAGCCAACAGCCGTTGACGTTTTCCTAAAATTTTTCGCAAACCTCTCTGAGATAAATAGTCTTTTTTATGCACTTCCAAATGTGAAGTAAGTCTCCGTATTTTATTGGTAAAACGGAATACTTGAAATTCAACCGACCCCCTTCTTTCTTTTTCAGAAATAACCGAAATGAATGCACTTTTTACCATAAAAGATTTTCCCTCTTCCCCTTTTACAGATATGGATTTTATCGATGAGTAATAATAATGGTAGTAATTTTAATGTGTTATATACAATAATCTGAATTTCTGTATGAACTCCTAATTTTATCAACTCATATTAATCCACCCAGGTCATATTAATCCATCCAGGTTTCAATTTAATTTATTCTGAAAAAGAAAAAAAGAAGGAAGGGGGTTCATTTTTGCATGGCATAATTTAGGCCTAAAATGAAGAAGATTCTGTTAATTGATTTGTAGGCCTAATTTATACCTCAGCGGTTTTAGTCTTCGTATTATATATTAGAATGGCATGGAAGGTGGGGCGTGTCAATCTCTTTACTTTGATATACCCCGTAGGGTATAGCATATATAGGAAAAATGGGCTATCAACGACTTTTCAACCGCGGATACAGATGTATCCTTAACATACTGAAACGACTGCCGTTATTTGTATCAAACCAATAGCGATTCATACAAGCTAAATCTTCTAATCGATAATTAGGCCAAAGAAAAGATTTGAATTTAATTAATTCATTCTTATCTTTATTAAGATTAAGAGGGTTCTCTTTATCCAAATCCAAAGATTGACTACAATTGTTCTCAGTCCAAAATATTGGATTTTTATTCCAAGTCTTTGAATTGAAAGAAATTAGAATTCTCAACTCTCTACGGCGTCTATGCGATAAAATGGTTTCGGGAACAAGTAAATCAAAACCATTCTTATCAACATAGGGTTGTTTTCTATATCCTTGATTATTTTGGTGCTTAATCTTATGAACCAACGAAATAACTAAGGTTTGATACATAATAAATTGTCCATCATTTTTTACAGACAGGCGTGTGGGTTCGACAATAAAGATCCCACTTTTGATAAATTCTATAAGCTTTATATCATCCCGAGTCGGCATTATATCCAAACGCATTTGTCCTCTTTGAACCGAGGACATAGTAATATCTAGTGGATTTTGCAGTTTAAGCAGTAAACAATATATGTTTAGATTCTTCATCATTTTTTCACCCAAAGTACCGCGTGATTTAAATTGCCAAACGAAAAAACGTTTTAGGAGTAAATCTAGTTCTATTTCTGCACCACTTTTCTTTTTCTTTTTCTTTTTTTTTGGGGAAGGATCTTCAATATCTTTTTCGTGGTTTGTTGAAGGAACAGATTCAGCATTCCCTTGTTTTTGTACATTTGATCTAAGATCTCTTTTGCTTTCGACCGATTCTTTTTCTTTTTGATCTTTTTGATCTTTTTGATCTTTTTGATCTTTTTGATTTCTATTTTGATTCTTTATTTCTTTATTTGAAACAGATTCCCCTTTTTGTTTTTTGTTTCCTTCGATGTTTTTCTTTTCACTAAGATCATTTTCATTTAGATTCCAATCTAAAAGAAGGATTTTACTTGGTATAACCCACGGTTTTATTTTATATAGATTATAGCGTAGGATAAATTCTGGGAAGAACCAAAGTCCCCGGGTTGAGATGGGACGATTTAGTATTTCTTCATTCATTCCCATCCAATCCAAAAAACCTTTTCGGGGTTTTGGTAAATTGGTTTGGAGCTTTTGCGGAATTCTAAGATAAACAAGGTTTTTTTTATCAATTTTTTGATTAATTTGATAATTGTTAGTATCAATCTGAGTATTTTCATTACTCGTGATATCCATTCTGATGCAGGACTCAATAGTAAGTTGTTGTCTAATATCCAATTTTAGAATTCTCCAATCACCAAATTTTCTATCGGAGGTTTTTCTAAGATTGACATAATTATTATTATTAATAGGCATACTTCTCCATATATATATATCAGATAAATTATCTTTATGAGTGTTGGATTTATAAGAAATATCTTCGATCTTTTTTAATTGGAATTCGACTTGCGAGCTTGATTTAGAAATAGACGAGTCCCTCTTATTTTCATAATTCAAATTAATAGATTTATATGATAAGAGATCATATCTAGAGCTTTTTTGAAAATTGTCTGTTTGATTCAATAAGTAATATACTTCAGAATTCCTAGAATTCCCCCCCTTTTTGGACTGAACTTTTTCATATGAATCCCGCTTGGAATTTTTTTTTTTATGACGTAGATTAACTCTATTTCTCCACTTTTTTCTCCACTTTTGTGGTATTAATCTAGACCATTTAATACGAGATAAATCGTATTGAGAATGTCCCCTTAACCAGTTTTTCCATTCATTCATTTCAGAATTCGGGAGTTTCTTATGACTTAATTTAGAATGAAGTATTCCTTGTGTTTCAAAGGAATCTTTTATTTCATCCTTAATAAAAAAAGACATTCCGTGATATTGAAAAACAGATCTTAATTTGTTACTAACTTGGGTTTGCGATAATTTAAAAAATACATATGCTTGTGACAAATAGGATAAGTCCCCAAAACTATGTAAAATTTTCCTATTTCTAAGAATATTAATTGATTTTTTTTTTTTTAGAGTTGAAAAGGGAATTGTATTTTGATTTTTTCTATTAAGTCTTTCTTGCTTTGTTTCATTAATAGGCTTATCCGGCATTTTTTTTATCGATTCAAAAAGAAATCGCATAATGCGAGCGAAAATAGTAATTCTAGCTAGAAAATAATCTATGTATATATTTTCAAGGAAAATTTGTATAAAACAATCTAATTGAGAGATTAATCGGACATTTCTTCTTTTTAATATTTGCCAAATATTTGTTGTCGATTCGAATCTTTTAGCATTATACCCTTTTTCGGTAGGATTAATATATACGCCGGATGCGGTTATTTTTTTTTTTTCTTTTTTAATTCTTTCTATTTGATTTTGAATTGTTCTTGTTCTACCTGTTAGATCCTTCTTTTTTATTAGTGCATAATTTAGTGCAAAATTTTTCCAATTTTTAGATTGAAATAGACTAACTGCTTCATGAATTATTTGATTGCTGCTTCTAGAATCTTTTTCGTTTTTAATTTCATTCGAGTCTGATACTTCCCTTAAACTAAAAATTGGGTGGAATTCTTCTAGTTTTAGTATTTTTGTTATAAATAAAAACCTTTCAATAATGAATTTTTTTGTTTCTTTTGAAACTAATTTGGTTAAATCCGCTTTTCCAATTTTTGTTTGTAGTTCCGTAAAAATCGGGTCAAAAAAAGAATCTCCTTTTCTAGTTCTGGGAGAACCAAAAGGGAAGTCAGTTTCCAGTCCCCAAATTGTTAAAAAAAAATCATCTTTTTGGTTTTCCTTTATGATTAGATTTCTATCAGAGGTTCCTATGTGCCAAGGTTTCAGGGAGAAAGGCAATAAGACTTTTATCTGAAAACCCTCTGTCCACCAATCTGTTGGAAATTCTGTTTCCGATAATGGGATACCATTATGGGTACATTTAACATGTATTTCTCGCTCCCATTCCTGTATATCCTCAAACCATTCAGGAGATTGCAATAATAATATACGTCCAATATTTTTTGCTATTATCAATGAAGGCAATACAATATATTTTCTAAGAATAGATTGAGTTATTAATGCGACTCCCCTTATTATTTGCCCACATATCACAATATCCCATGTCTCCGCTATCGCCATGCGCATTTCTTCGTCTTCCCTTTCTTTGTCTTTTAGACTATCTTCATTTTTTTTTTTTGTTTTTTCTTCGTCTATATACTCCACAATTTCCGATTCTATCCCCTTGTCTGTCCAAATTTTAAAAATAACTTTCAAAATTTTGGATATATCAGGGAGTCTTTTGACTCTATCCAAAAAAAGGGGAGAGTGCGCCCTTGCTTGAAACAGTTCCCAAATTAAAGTTTTACGCCTTTGAGCGCGCATAGAACCTTTAATTAGTCCTCGACGAAAGTCCGATTGGGGTGAATAACTTATAAAAGTTAATTCGTTTGGCGGATTCGTAGCATTATTACTATTAGAATTAGAGTCAGTATTTTTATTTGCATTTTCTTGATTTGCTTTTTCTTTATTTGCATTTTCTTGATTTGCTTTTTCTTGATTTGCTTTTTCTTGATTTGCTTTTTCTTGATTTGCTTTTTCTTGATTTGCTTTTTCTTGATTTGCTTTTTCTTGATTTGCTTTTTCTTGATTTGCTTTTTCTTGATTTGCTTTTTCTTGATTTTCATTTTCTTCATTTTCATTTTCTTCATTTTCATCTTCGTCGTCAGGAATCAAAATCGTTACGTATTTGGCTTTTCTTGAGCGAATTTGATAGTCGACTGCCACCTTTTCCGCTTCTTCTTCTTGTTCTTGAATTTGTTGTTCTACTTCGGTTATTAATTTGTCTGGCCATCGAGGGACTTTTTTACTGATTTCTGTTAGTCTAATAGACTCTTCAATAGATTCCTCTGCATTAGAATCTTCAATAGATTCCTCTGCATTAGAATCTTTAATAGATTCCTTTGCATTAGATTCTTTAATAGATTCCTTTGCAGTATTAGTATGGGTTTTAATGGCATTCAATAAAAATTTAAAAAATCTTTCCTTTTTTTTAGTCAATTTTAGTTGTGTATCAAATTTGCCAGTTAAATTCTCCATTTCGATTAAAAATGATTTTTTATCAAATGCATCGGTTTGCCGCTCAAATTCTTGGTAATCGGGATCTGCAAAAAGGATAGCGTAAATCCGATTTATATCAAAAGGTTCTCTTAAATTTTCTATCGACCCTTCAGTTAAATTTTCTATCGACCCTTCAGAAGGTGAAATACTTTTTGTCATTGTTAAGCGATAGGTCCCACTTAAGAAAGGATCATAGGCTTTAGGAAAATATTCGTTTTCACTATCATGATTACTATCATTACACAATCGAGTTCTTGTTTCCAGTATATCTAGAAAAAGGGATTTCTTGTCGAGAGCTTCAATTCTATTTCGAAATTCCTTACTTGTCTTATTCGCCTTTCTGTTGTTGGAATAAATCCAATAGTTGTCAAATTCATTATCATTAGAGAGAGTTTTCTCTAGTGTAGACCACCATACTCTTCTTTTTAGCATTTCCCC